GTTTCTGTTTTTATGACCAGAAATTGTTTCTTTATTTTCATTTCAAATTGTTCTCTGGACTTTTTATCAATATGAGGTGATCGTAACACAGTATATAAGACTCGTGATTCAGGCAATCCAATCTTCCGTGTGTAAGGCGGAAGCCCCCAAAAAAGGTTTTCGAGAAATGGGTGATAAAAAGATCGAATTACTATGCGTATCTTGGTGGTCGTTACTTTTGGGGGTCTTTCTTTTTGGCTGACTCCTCTTCTTGTTCTATTGATCAGAGCATCCAGCAGCACACGCCGGTTTATAATTAGATGATAAGGGCTAAGGCTCCCCCTCCTTTTCTCCGCCCGGGCTCGGAGAGTGTCCACATTTTTCTTTGTTCCGATCTCCAGTTTCTGAGGGAAATACCGGTTCTATTTTAACACCGCGAATCCAACTATATGAGAATGAGATCGGAACGCCGAGTGTTTTATTGTACTCCAAGACGTCGTTTACCATCTTGGAGTACTCCTTGAACAATTTATTTATATAGATAAATAGCCCAAGGAAAACCGCATAAAAAAGGAGGATCGGCTCACTATTCAATTGTTGGAATAGTTTTTCCACGAGTTGAGACATGAGGTGATTGACAATGAAACTAACCGCTGCCACATTGGGGCTATGGGATTCGAACCCAATTTTGCCACGACCCCCATTTCTCTCTCGCCCAGTCGTCTATCGCGAATTAGCCTTTCGATTAGACAACAAAGAAAGGTCGACCTTTCTTGACTAAGCTTAGATTTTCCCCGCAAAATCACGTTCGACTTGCATTAAGCATACGGCTTGTGACACACATTTCTCGATCGGCTGGGTTCCCGCCTTGCTGTACCGAGGGAAGCCCTTCAACCACCTCATCTCTATTATTTATTATATGATGATTGGTTGATTGTGATTGAAGATTTCTTTCTACAAAAAGTCTTCGAGATAAATTGGACCTCCGCCCGAAGAGCGCTTCCCTGGCTTAAAGGACGGAACTCCAGCGCACTGATTGAGCTAGCGAACTCCAATTTAAGTAAGACCAGGCCAGCTGTAAACAAAGGAAACAAAAGATTCGTGGTTGATACCAGTTGACAGCAATTGGCCAGTTTCCTACAGTTGACCGATAGAGCTCGACCGATTGATCCATAAGAATAAGAGCGGTAAGTTTTTATATTGACAAGGGGGGGAAGCGGTATCGAACAAGAAGAGCTGGAAGGGAAGTCGGACGGTAGGACTGTATTGCTCAAGAGCAGGATCTTTCTTTACAGGAAAGAAGACGGGGATAAGCGCCCTATCCACCAACCAGTAACTGCAAAGAAATAGAAATAGCGAGATGATCCATCATAACGAGAATTTCCATTTGCATTACCAGAAGAAAGAAAGATGCGCTAAATAGATTTTGGGGATATAGACTAGGAAACTACTATTGGCTAATGGAATCTATTAGTCTAGCTCTTATATATATTATGATTATGAAAGAAAGCAGCATAGCCAATTCTTTTTTAGCTAATGAGAAAAAGATATGAACACTAATAAAACCAGGAAAGACCAATCACAAATACCAGTGAAAGCGGAAAAGAGATGGCCTGGGGGAATGGAATACGGGAGGCGAGAAGTCATTTTTCGAAAGGTTTTCTTGTTCGAGCGGCTCAATTGACTATTCAGATTGACAGTGAATCGTCGACGATGGCATAGATTCGATTCGGACAAGACGATAACTATCCTATATAAGAGAAGGCAATCTAGGCAAGCAAAGGAAAGATTGATTATAGGCCAGTGAAAGAGAAAGAGAAGGATCTTCGGCAAGGGGTTCCCGGCTTCGCGAGACCTTTTCGATCTGCTCTAGGCTAAGCTCAATGGGGCCTTGCTTTGTTGATGCCAATCTCTTAGTCTGATTCAGATAAACTGTGAACCAAGACATGAAAAAGAACGAACTCAAAGCGAATTCTTTCATATGAGATCTTCTACTGGTACACGGAACACAAACAAAATCTCAATGAAATGAAGTACACGCAACTACGCCTGTGAACTCAGATAGCCTTTCAGCATTCCTTTCATCTACTCTAGGAAAAAGAACTTTCTTCTCTTAATATATTAAATTTCTAGTTAGAGGTCAAACAGCCCAAGACGCGCATCCACCAGATAAGCATATAGTTCGTTGTGATTCTCAAGTTCAAGTCCTTGTTTTTTATCCTACCCCCCTTTCTCTCCCTTTGGCTTCGGGCTTCTGTTCATGCTCATCCTCAGCCTCCGGTAGGCTGATGGGCATTGAACCTGACTCTGTAGACCTTTCAGCACAGTCTTCTACGACCTCTCCTATAGAAAGCTTTTTAACATGACTTTCCGGCTTTCCTGCTTCTGTGCTTGCTATTAAGAATATGGCATACCAACGATTCACTTACTTACGGGCTTACTGGAATGATGAAAGGGAAAGGTATTCGGAGTTCTTCACCCCGGCAAAGCAAAGTCCTTACTTTGACTTAGACTGACCCGAATCAAGTCAAGGCGATGCAGCAGGCTCAAGGCCCATCTTCTTAGTTTAGTTCTCTCTTTTCAAGTCAAGAATGTGCCAACCGAGGCCATTGAATTCGCTGCAGTGCAGATATCATCATATAAGAAGAATAAGTTCTTCTTTTTACTGAATCAGCTACTAATCACATGTTTGGAATCGATCTAGCTGATTATCCGGTCGTTTAGTAAGCCCGAAAGCAAGAGAAAGAAGGTTTCCTTTACCACGGGAACTGCAGTAGCGGAACTAGCACGACGAACAATGCTCGACACTCTGTCAAGCGAGCCCCTCTAATTATCTAGAAGCCCCTTTCCCCTGTATAAGCATTCTAGCTCAATACCCTTTCACCGTCTTCTCACGCGCCCTTACAAAACAACTACTGCGAGAGCCTTTCAGCCAGAGAGAAAGAGCCTTTAGAATGGAAGCCCTTATCATCCACTTTCTTATTCAATATTGAATCTCTTGCTTAAGCTGTGTAAGCTCATTCAGTGGTTCACTTGTGACGGATTCTTATAAGATAAGGGGATGTCTTCTTTTCACTCAGGTTTTACCAAACAAAATGAGGTCATCGGCAAAGAAGCAATGAGACAGTCGTTGGCCTCCTCGCCCGACTTGACCTCTATGGCTGTTCTGTGTAATGGCTTGATTCTTGATTCATTCCAGAACAAGAATTTCACTCATTTGAATGAAAGAGTTTGATACCAATTCTAGCTTCCGGGCAGGAGGGAAGAAGGTGACTTCAAGGCTGTTAGTGCTAAAAAGTTTCTTTCTTATTCTCAGGAGCTCACCTCTCCCCATGTCTCAGAGGAATCTACTCTTTCATGGCAGCCACCTTCCCCTGGAGTATACAAACTGAATTTTGAAAAAGTTTGGAAAGAAAAGTAGACGGAACGACACCTGTGAACTCGGATAGCATTGTGGCATACCTTTTCATCTGAACTAGGCTACTTTCTTTCTTCTCTTATGAAATTTTTAGTTTCAGATCATTCTTAAAAGAAGCTCTCTCTTATATACGATACCACCAGATGTGCCCCCTCCACCCTCGTCCAATCTTCCTAAGTGCCAGCCTAGCTTCATAGGAAGCTGAACAATACGTCCAGCTCCTTAAGGAATGAATACTTGGGCTTGGCCTGGAGTTAGGCTGAGATGCCTGGGCTAGACCCTGAAATCGCCGTCCACAGGCTTAATATCAAACCAGATGCTAAGCCCATCAAGCAAGCACAACGACGCTTTCATCCACTCCTCATGAAGAAGATTGAGAAAAAAGTAAAATGAAGTATGAAGGTAAACGGAAGACCATAGATGATGGAATGATGAATGAATGGAAAAACGAAATAAAAAGACTAAAAGAAGAATTCGCTCAACATGAAGAATTAGCTCAACAAACCAAAGAAGAATCCATATCACAGAATCACCCTTGGAAGGGTGAGAAACCACCACCTAATAAAGACTGAATAAAAAGAGAAAAGGGATCCCGATAACCAACCATAGGAAGAGTTCATTCATATTGGAAGTCCGGTGCGGGCGTTAAGACTTACTTTACTAACGTTCGGTACCCATATAAAGAGGGGTACCTACACTCTCAGTCAGTACTAGAAGGAGGTACCTTCTTCCGAGGAAACAAGGTCTTATTCATATCCTAAGTACCCGAGCGAGGGTCGGATAGCACGAGGTAAGTAGTTATGTTGCTAATCCTAAATAAAAATCGAAGACCAAGAGGTTCACTTACAACCAATTGGTCACTTCACTGCTTTCAGTAGCTTAAGGAGTTGTAAAAGGGTAGTCCTTGTTGTTATCATTCGTTATTACTTCCACCAGGGAAGTCACTCACTTGAAGAGGGCCCCAACCCTTGTTTGCTGAGCAGAGGTGAGAGGAAGCAGATAGGCAGCCCTCGTGAAGCTGTACACTCCCTACATTGCTCAACCTGTTTCCCCAAACCGTTCTAAGGAGGGGGCTATTGAGTTACTTTGCATATCTATAACAAGATTGTCTACTGACAAACAGTTGTTATTAAAGGAGCTCAAGTAGGGCCTATCTAATAAACTCTCAAGGTATCTTAGGGTCATACAGTGAGCTTTTCATACCAGGAATACTAGCTACAGTTGCCCTGCGGGGCTATCACACGGAGAAACAATTCCCTCCGGGGAGCTGCCAATAGAAAGCATTAGTATGCTATCAGTTGTTTAAGGAGCAGGATTGTGTATGATAATTCATTTTCAGGTGGTACTTATTATTGAAGAAGACGGAAACTACAGACGGGGAAGGAAAGAGGCAAATAAATAGATGCTCCGGGGAAAGCTTTGAGCTTAGCCTAGTATGGTGAATCAACAAAGTAGCCCCTATCACGTAAAGAGCGCTCACGTTGTGAAGTCTAGTTGGGAAAAGCAAGGATGGCATTAGTCGCTGTCAGCATTAGCCTTTGCCGAACCCCTTTTATTTTAATAGGATGACCTTTCTTTCAGATAGAATTTCTATTTATTAATAATTTCACTTTGCATGGAAAGGTGAGCACGAAAGCTAGCATAGGGAAGGCAAAACCAGTCCCAGTTTACTATTTTCTTTCTGGGTAAATAGGTTTAGGTTTGAGAACTCGCTTTCAAATCCTTGCGATTCTTTCTGTGAAAGATCGGCGTATCTGGATTCAAAGAGAGAGAATATCTGGTCTCCGCCCCTTGCATCTCAAGTCTCACTTCCTTCTTCTGCTAATGCTACTCCCACTATATTATCGTAAATATACTAAACCACTATTATAAATAATATAATGGGACTTATCCTGTTACAAGGTGGACAACTACAACTAGTGAGACTCAGTCTAAATGTAAATGAAACTTCCACTCTCAGGCAGGCCAGTTCTTTACATCTTTGGAAAGCGCATTGAAATGCATTTCAAAATTGGCATTGATTGACTTAGCTCACTAAGCGGATAACCCTTTATCAAAATAAAAAGGGTTCTAATGTCAACTTTAAACATGAAACTACCCACTTTAGTAACATCGATTTATCCACGACAGCTTCATCCGATAGTAAGTATCACATCGACTGCCCAGAGCGCCCCCTCGGATATAGGAGGGCTCTTTTCGGGCGTCTGTGAGCACTATCGGGAGTGGATGCTTATTTCCGGCAGGCAATTACCTCCGCAATGGTCAATACCTGACTTTGTGCGGACGGTTCTTGGGAACGAGGCTGTTCAAAGCGCCTAAATCCTTCCCTGGGGTCGCACAGGCCTCTCTTTCCGGTCTATAGGTCCCCGGCTTTTGGAGCAGGAGACGGTTAGGATAACGAACGTCGAAACGAGTACTTTTAACCTAAGTGGACATTGAAAAGAGTACTTACGAACCTTTTCTTGCTTTTGGCTTTGTTGGTCGATGAAATGATTCTTACTTATTATAGATGTTTGTATGCCTTATTATTCCTCCCTTAACAAGGAAGGAGGGAACGCATCATCAATTTCAGTTGTACACCAAGCGACGGCGATGAAATGATTATGCAGCTTTGGCCTCTTCCAAAACTTGTTTTCTTTAGGAGGTCCGTCAGAGGGGCGGCAATGAAAGAGATTCCCCTAATGAACCGATAATTAGCGGTAATACAGCCCAAGGAAGGAGCAGGATTCGAACCAGCGCTTCAGAGCCAGGATCAAACTCTTCTTTTGAGTATGATGCCGATGGAATGGTTATTAGGGATAGCCTTCGTCGACCTGTCCCTGGCCACAGGTAGGCGATCGATGAAATGATTCTTAGTCCGGACCGGTCTACATTCAGCTTACTACGGGCTTTGAAATATGCTTTAACTTTCTTTTCTTTGTGTACCGCTACAGCCAACCATCAACCGCTTCTGAAAAGGAACAAACAAGGGCTTTAAAAGAAGCCACAGCAAATAGCTACTCTACGGAACTTGCTACAGCGTACTACGTTCAATACTAATCCTCGAAAGAGGAGGCAACGGCTTACATATATATAAGATATAGCGGATGTAGCCGAACCTGCAACGGAGGAAGCAAGGGCAGAGACTACTGACCCTGGAAAAAGTGCCTAGCCGTACGAGACGAGTCTGGGAAGCAGGGAATCCTAAATCAGAGGGTTCCCTCAAAATAGAGAAGGCCGTCAAGTCCGAGGAAAGGGTCTTAGGTATTAAAGGCGGCGATAGAACTTCAATTGAATCGACCATGGAATCAGCTATAATTAAGCTGCCTAAGCGTCTGCCATTGTATTGTAGCAAGGGATCGCCTTCTTTGGAGGATCAGCCTAAGCTTTAAGCAGTAGCTAGTTTAGCTGCTTCTTCGGTAGGGGAATCCACCAGAAGCCGTTCCTTGATTGGTGACTCAGGACTTGTTGGCTGCCTTAGGGTGTAGGGAAGTGAGAGTCCAACCAGGCTGCAATACAACAATACAATACGTAAGCTCCATCCGAGATATTATATGTTATTATAAGTAAGCCGTTCTGCGGTAGTAAATAAAGTAAAGGGAGCTGATCTCATGTAAAGGGGGCTGACCCGACTAATAGAAGGGGAAAATAGACCCCAAAGGAGGTTCTTCTATGTCCAAAACAAAGAACAAATATTTATACCAGTATCCCTTTACCGTACAGCTTGAACTTTATACCGTTCTATACCCGGGTAGGGAGATTATGAAGTAAGAGAAAGCCAATACCTAAGTGACTCTTTCTTACCTGATAATGAGGCTCGTACTACGAACCGAACAAGGGCGCTAAACAAGGCCTCGTACCGTACTATGGTCCTTCGCCCCCAACAAGATTGATTCAATTCCCCAAGCTACGTCGATTCAATTCCAAAAGCAACTAAGGCGCCGGTAATACAAAAAGCACTACTCTTGTTGAGGCCCCGTATAGACAACTATTAATGGTCGTTAGGAGTCATAGGGGTGCTTGCCCTTCCTTAGTTGGTTGGGGAAAGAGATCCTACATCGATAGTTATTCTATTCTTCATTATATAGAATAACTATGCTAGGCGGGTTACCAGAGAAGAGGGG